GTGCCAAGCTTTCAAAGAAAAAGGACATAAAACTTTGATCTGAAACCCGTCCTCGAACCAATACTCCGGCCAATTAGTCCACCATATTCCCCCGGGTGAAACATTACCGATATTGTCGCTTAGTAAATGAACCTCTTTTTTCCAGTCCTCGAAATCCTCAGACCACTCGGGCTTTTGGAATAATAAGAAACGGAAAATATTTTTCACTATTATCAATAAAGGCAATCTAACATATTTTCTCAAAATTGATTGAAAAAATAAGAAAGAACTTCGTACTCCGAGCCCATTGTCAATGTGAGTCTCCCATTCGTCGATTGCCTCCCACTGTTTAACTTCTTGCTCTACCTCCGACAACTCCTTGTGCTCTTGCTTCCTCTTCTTGTTCACCCTCCGGAGGTTTAGGAATTTTAGGAATTTTCTGCCTGCATTTCTTATCTTTAGTTTCAGTATTTCCCTTTCGATCCATTCTTTCCTTTTTTTCCTTTCTTTCCTTTCTTTCCTTTCTTTTTCGTCTATCTTCCTTTCTTTTTCGTCTATCTTCCTTTCTTTCCCTTTTTCCCTTTTTTTCCTTTCTTTCCTTTCTTTACTTTCTTTACTTTCTTTACTTTCTTTACTTTCCTTCCTTTCTTTACTTTCTTTCCTTTCTTTTTCGTCTATCTTCCTTTTTGTTTTTGCAAGGGGGCCTTTTTTGCTTATTAATATTTTAAACCTATCTATCCATTTTTTAACAAAGGCCTTCACGTGTCTAAACTTGAAATAAATATCCAGTCTACTTGTCGTGAAGCCATAAAAAAGAGGGGAATGCAAATAAGGTTCAACCCATCTTAAAGACAGGCGTTTACGCTGTAGGGAGCGCATAGAACCTTGGATTATACCCGTATTATAATTGTCCCAGCTCGAAAACTCGTATTTAACAATTTCATTTTCGTCCTCTTTCCTTAGCTTCTGAAAAAGTCCATCCCTATTCATAATATCATTCTTAATCTTCTCCTCACTCTCCTTCTGAATCTCCTCTTTAGTCTTTTTCTTTTTTTGAGTCTTTTCATCAATCTTAGTATCTGTTTTTTGAGTCTTTTCATCAATCTTAGTATCCGTTTTTTGATCATCAATCTTAGTATCCGTTTTTTGAGTCTTTTCATCAATCTTAGTATCCGTTTTTTGATCATCAATCTTAGTATCCGTTTTTTGAGTCTTTTCATCAATCTTAGTATCCGTTTTTTGATCATCAATCTTAGTATCCGTTTTTTCAGTCTTTTTATCAATCTTAGTATCCGTTTTTTCAGTCTTTTTATCAATCTTAGTATCCGTTTTTTCAGTCTTTTTATCAATCTTAGTATCCGTTTTTTCAGTCTTTTCATCTTTTTGAGCAGCTTTCTTCTTCTGACTCTCCCTCCTCCTCTTCGTCGTCATCGAGGTTTGCGTATTACTTAGATTAATCTCTTTAATTTTGTATGAGCCAATCTCATAGTCATTTTCCTTCTCATCGTCCTTCCTCTTAGGAGCGGTTAGAGTATCGACTTTTAGCTCCTTCTGCAGCTCGGTGATTAATAGCCAGTCCCATCGAGGGACTTTTTTGCAAATGTTTTCATCCAAACCCAAGTCTTGAAGCTGACCGTACTCTATTAGCTTTCTCTGCTTTTTTTCCTCTTCCGAATAAACTCTTCCGTCCCTTTTACCATGAAATAATTTGAAAAAAGGATTAGAAAACAATTTGCTTTTTTCTAGTCGTTGAAATAATTTGTCCAAAGGATTAGAAAACAATTTGCTTTTTTCTAGTCGTTGAAATAATTTGTCCAAAGGATTAGAAAACAATTTGCTTTTTGCTAGTCGTTGAAATAATTTGAAAAAAGGATTAGAAAACAATTTGCTTTTTTCTAGTCGTTCTTTTCTGTCTCGTAGCCCGCGCGTTCTCAGTTCATATTTTGGGGAATGGGGAAGGCAACCTGGAAGAAGGGTATCAATCATGCGATTTATATCAAAGAGTTTTCTAACTCTAGGTTGAATAATCTCTCCTTCTCTAGGTTGAATAATCTCTCTTTCTCTAGGTTGAATAATCTCTCTTTCACGAGATTTGAAAGTTTTCCTATTTTTTCTCCTACGAGCTTGAGATTTGAAAGTTTTCCTATTTTTTCTCCTACGAGCTTGAGATTTGAAAGTTTTCCTATTTTTTCTCCTACGAGCTTGAGATTTGAAAGTTTTCCTATTTTTTCTCCTACGAGCTTGATATTGTAAAAATTTACTATATAAACGCTTTGCAATCTTTTTTCTTCTGCGAGGTTGATATATTTTCTTAAATGCATTCGGGAGGGCCTCAAGAAAGGAATCGAAAAAAGTAAGAACTGGATCCATTGGGGTTTCATTAATGTCGAGTGGAGGAACAATCTTAGGAGTTTCGCCTAGTTGACTAGGAGTTTCGCCTAGTTGACTAGGAGTTTCGCCTAGTTGACTCGGTTCGCTTGTTTCGTCTGGTGGAATAACAACAATAGTTTCTTCTAGTTGACTCGGTTCGCTTGTTTGGTCTGGTGGAATAACAACAATAGTTTCGCCTAGTTGACCCGGTTCGCTTGTTTCGACTTGAATAGTGGCAACCTCGGGTGTGTCCAAGTCCAGAGAGGACTCCGCCTCTTTGATTCTTCCACGATGGGGCCCATTCAAAATGGGATCATACTTTATTGGTAGGCAGGTTTTGCTAGTTTGATCCGTACAAACCCGAGTCCTTTTGTCGAGTATATCTCGAAAAAGAAATCCCGTGTCTAGCGCCTCAATTCTCTTTTTTAACTCATTATTTAAGTTTTTTTTTTTTTCTTTGTTGTTATTAAGCCAATTTTTGTCTAGTTCATCAAAAGACGGTCTTTCTACTGTGGATGAAGATATCCTGATCCTTTTCATCATTTCTTTGAAAAAAGACAAAGCAGGAAGATATGTAAAAGCTAGTCTTTCTTTTCCATCGCTTCGGCATGTATCAAAAAAATATTGCGAGACGTCCTCTTGTACAGCCCCCATAAACAACTCATTTCTTAGGTATCGTAATGGACGATCCCATCCGTTAGGCTCGAAACAGTCAATCCCACTTGCTTCAATCCCACTGTCTTCATCTTCAATAGCCAACTCGTCGGGTTTAGTGAATCTGCCTTCAACTTCATTCAGATCCACATCCCGCCAATCCACTCCCCATAACGGCCGAGGGGTCTCTAACAAATCCTCCTCCATTTTTTTCAAGCGTTTTCTTTTTTTGTTTTTCGGCATCGAATTAGGCTCCAACCCGCTGAAAGAGTAAGCCTTTTCAATTTGTCTCGTTAGATCGTCGGGTTCGACTCTTCTTTCGACGCAGTCCTCGAATTTAGTCTGCATAATGGGCATCGGCATTCGAGTTGCATAGACGGCACAGGTAATATATAGGAAAATAGTAATTACCCGACCGGTGTTTCGGGGTAGCTCTATTAACACCAAGTATTGCACTTCTGACACAAACCACTCACAGTCTCGTACAAGTTCCGTAAAGTCGTGCCCAAGGTGTTTAGCAAGGTACTGATAAATCTTATTACTGTACTTATTATAGTACGACACACCTTGGGCCAAAAAGGCCGGAAATGCTTCCCCAAGGTACTTGGTAATGGACTTAGTCAATTTTGACACAAGTTGATTCTGAGCGCTCCTCAAACGATATTTGTATAGCCAGGCGAATAATCTTTGCAAGAATAAAAGTAAACAAATTTGACCAATTGACCAACCAACAAAACTACCCGTTAGAAAATCCAGCTTGTTCTTGCATCGAAAGAGATAAACGTGGCCTAATCTGGTTAACAGTGAACTTGGTAAAATAATCTGGTTGGATAATTGAAAAAGGAAACTATTCAGGAAAATGCTCAAAGTGCTGCTGGTACTTATACTGAAAGACGGGTGAAAATTGTCAAACAAATAATAAATCATAAGATAGGGTAGAAAGAAAGCCGTTATTGCGTGCGGTATACACAATAGTCGATGGAGAGGCGCATTATAAATCGATAGGAACCTCACGAGCTGTCCCAGAATCAAACCACTTATTGCTGCTACCTTCTTCTCAGGCTCTTCGACGAAAAGGAAAAAATAAGAAGGTCTAATCGAGAATAGAGTTAGAACCCCAAAATAGAATCCTACGAAAACTGCCGAATTAAGTATCGTTCTGAAAACTGTGACTAAAAGTTGAAAATTCATAGGGTTCCTCCTTTCCCTTTTAAATTAAATTTTTTTTTTGGCACGAAAACTGCCAAATTAAGTATCTTTCTGAAAACTGTGACTAAACGTTGAAAACTCATAGGGTTCCTCCTTTCCCTTTTAAAAATTTAAATTTTTTTTTTGGCACGAAAACTGCCAAATTAAGTATCTTTCTGAAAACTGTGACTAAACGTTGAAAACTCATAGGGTTCCTCCTCTCAATAAATTTCATTTTTTCTTGTCGCTGTTGCAATTCGAATTATACTGGACAAAAAACAATATATACAACTAATAACAAACCGGGTTTCCAATGGACAAAGTCAAAATTCCAACGGCTTTAGCTACTATAACCTTCCCGACCACGATTTTTTCTTTTTTCTAGGCATTTCACCTCGAAATACAAAATTTTATTCTAGTTTGTATTAAAAAAAATAAGAAATAGAAATTCTAAAGAAATAGTGGATTCCATCGTTTCTATGGTTACTTCTTAAACGGTGAGGTCTTCTCTATACACCGGAGCCTTTCACTTTATTTAATGTTATTATTGGTAACTTGTATAGTTCACATTCTTTGGCTCTACCCATGAATTTTCCAGTAACTAGGCCTTTCACAACGAGATCTACATATACAGTAACGGTATTTAATTATGAGGATTGGCTGGGTAGCTGACCCTCTTAGTCCGTTCTTGCAAGAGGGCGGTCTGTTTTTCAATTTTAACCAAGATTTCCTCCGCTTAATGGATAACCATTTGCTACCAATGGAGAATTCTTAAATTGAGGTGATTGGATTTACACCAATGGAAACCATAAATTTCATACACAATGAAAGGCATAGGATCAATGATACTGGAAAATTTTTCTCTTTCCTTTGTTCTAGCTGATGATCTGAACGAGTCGCACATACACCCTAGTACACGTTCCTCGACGTTGAGGGCATCTCTTAAGAGCGGGGGATTTTGTGACATTTCTGATTGGCTGTCTTGTATTTCTAATAAGTTGGTTAATAGTTGGCATGTTGAATCATATACAGAATAGTATGGTTTAGATTGATCCTAACCAGATTCCTCCTATACCGAAGTCCTCTTAGTAAAGGCGGTCAGTAGGGGTAATCTCAAATCATGGATTTACTAGACCTCCCAGTCATCCGCTATAGAATCAACAATTCCATAAGTTCGGGCCTCTGTTGGTGTCATATAAGTATGTCTTTTCAGGTCGGCGATTACCATCGCTATAGACCTGCGCGATCTCATTGCATAATGTCCTAGGACGTAGTTACGTAATTTTGTCACTTCGTCTCCGTCCAGGCCTACGTCAGTCGGGATGCGATTCTTTTCAAAAACACATTTTGGTTGATGAATCATTACCCTGATGATATAATAAAAGGTTCTTCTAGTTCGCCTGAGAAAGGGAAGAGAAAAGAAAGAAAGATAAGAGAATAAGAAGAAAAAAGATAGAATTGAACAACCGTACAGGCATCTTTTGTGCATTGCATACGGCTCTACAATCAAATTGATCCTTACCCTCTATGAAAGAAAGATAAAAATAGGATCTATTAGCCCTCGATCAGTAAATGATCAAATTACCACCCTTCCTTTCGTGGGAGTTCAAAACTACTATGATGGCTCCGTTGCTTTATATATGTATTTCTTTTTTGTCTATGATTAAGCAATCCCAAAGTTGCTTTTTTATTTGATTAAATAAACTAAGGAAAAAAGAATCTTTTTTTTTCACTCGTTCATAACATAAATATTGTTACTAGATCTCCGGTGTGAAAGCAAAAAAGTTTGTGACGCTGAACTGGACTCCCGATAGATAAGAAAAATCATAAATACCTTTTATCTCATACTACTCTCTCGATACATAATCTAATGCTTTGAAAAAACAATCAAAAACTTTCATATATCGAATTCAAAGTGCCATGCTATTATTACTTATATTACTTACTATTCATATTTCATATGGCGAAGGCATAGTCTTCTTTTTTCTCTCAAATAAAACCTCATTGGCGCCAAACGTGAGGGAATGCTAGACGTTTGGTTTGTGTTCCTCCGGACAGGATGAAAGCGGCCATTGAAGCGACTACTCCCATGCCTAGTGTATGTACATCTGGTAGCACTACTCCGATAACATCATGCACAGATATTCCATACACTAGTGATCCACCAGGAGAGTTGATAAATAAAAATTGTTCTTTGGTATTATCCTCCAGATTGAGAAATACCATAAGACCCACAATTGTATTCGCGAGCTCCTTATCCAGGTCTTTGAATAAAAAAAGTGCTCTTTCTCGATAAAGTCGTTCGATTAGGGTCAAATTCTATTCCTTAGGAACCGTACAGGCGCCTTTTGACGCATACGGTTCCAAAATTTTGCGAAAAAAATCAATGTATAGATTCCAATCCCCTTTCGGATTTCATAGAATGCTCTTTCGGACTTCTCATTTTGATTCGATTTTCAATAAAGACGAGTAAATAATTAATGAAACTTATCGAATTCACTTTTCATTGATATAGTCTTTCATCGAGATCCAATTCAAATCACGATGTCATTTGCTTGTTCCTAAATGGACCTCGTTAATCTGAATCTTTTTAGGTTTCTACTCTACTCCGGGTAAAGATCCACCCGCTTTTGATTTGCACATATAGAACAAATACTCCCATTACCACTTCTTTTTTCTCAATTCAGGCATTTCGGCAAATATTCCAGGTCTTCATGCATATTACTCGATTGATTAACAGAACAGTTTCAGATCATTTCTATTTACAAATAAGATTTCTTTCTAACTAGGAATCCGTTTATGATATAAGGAGTAATGGTAGATAGATTACCAATTGGTTTTTTTAAACGGAGCCTGGATACTTCAATTTATTCGTCCAACCAAGCCAACCATAAATTATTCGAACGGCTAATAGTAATTTGAATGCCCCTAAAAAATGTATCTAATTGGACTTCACGCTCCAAATTTTGGATGATTCAATTCATCTTTCTTGGGCGAAATAGAGGATCTCTCAATCGGGGAGAGAACGGGGAAATCCCATATGAGCCAATATATCTGACAAGTCGCACTATAAGTCAACCCAAAGTTCCTCTTCCTCCTCTTCTTTCTCCTCTTCTTCTCCGTCTTTTTCCTTTTTTTTTTCTACTTTATCTACTTCGTATACTTTGACTTTTTCTACTTTTTCTACTTCTTCTTCTTGATCTACCTCTTCTTCTTCATCTACTTCTTTTTCATCTACTTCTTCTTCATCTACTTCTTCTTCATCTACTTCTTTTTCTACTTTTTTTTCTTCTTCTCCTTTTTTTTCTT